GAGTTTGATCCTGGCTCAGGATGAACGCTAATGGTATGCTTAACACATGCAAGTCGACTAATAGATTTAATTTATTAGTGGCGAACGGGTGAGTAACACGTAAGAATCCTTCATTTTGGATTGGAATAAGCTAAAGAAATTTAGTCTAATACCAAATAAGGCTTTTTTAAACAATAAAGATATATTTTTATTTGAAGCTGAAACCAAAAAATGGGCTTGCGGCTGATTAGCTAGTTGGTAAGGTAATAGCTTACCAAGGCGATGATCTGTAGCTGTTTTGAGAAAAAGACCGGCCACATTGGGACTGAGACACGGCCCTAGCTCCTACGGGAGGCAGCAGTGAGGAATATTCCGCAATGGGCGAAAGCCTGACGGAGCAATACCATATGACTGAAGAAGGCGAAGTTGTAAAAGTCTGTTTTTAGGGAAGAAAAAAATGACATTAACTAAAAATTAGTATCGGCTAACTCTGTGCCAGCAGCCGCGGTAATACAGAGGATGCAAGCGTTATCCGGTTTTATTGGGCGTAAAGAGTCTGTAGGTTGTTTTTTATATCTTTTTTTAAAACTTAAAGCTCAACTTTAAGAAAATTAAAGATACTTTAAAACTTGAGACTAATAGAGGCAAAGGGAATTTCTAGTGGAGCGGTGGAATGCATAGATATTGGAAGGACCACCAAAGGCGAAGGCACTTTGCTGGGTTAGTTCTAACACTGAGAGACGAAAGCAAGGGTAGCGAATAGGATTAGATACCCTAGTAGTCCTTGCTGTAAACGATGGGGGCTAGATGTTGGAATTTATTCAGTGTCTAAGTTAACACGCTAAGCCCCCCGCCTGGGGAGTACGGTCGCAAGGCTGAAACTTAAAGGAATTGGCAGGAGCTTACACAATTGGTGGAGCATGTGGTTTAATGCGATGTTACACGCAGAACCTTACCGGGACTTGACATGATTATCTACCTATTTTGTAATGAAAATAGTATATTTCGATATTCACAGGTGGTGCATGGTTGTCAAGTTCGTGTTGTGAAATGTTGGGTTAAGTCCCGCAACGGACGGAACCCTAATTTTTTATTACTTTAGTACATAAAAATTAAAAATTTTAGGATTTCGACAAATCTTTATGCTCCTTATGTCCCGGGCTACACATGTGCTACAATGGTTGACACAATATATTGGTATTTGCAAAATCAATCATAGTTTGGATTATAAACTGAAACTCGTTTATATGAAACCGGAATCAATAGTAATCGCAGGTCAGCTATACTGCGGTGAACCGTCACTGGGCTCGGTACATACCGCCCGTCACACCCTGGAAATTAATCTTATTCTTCGATCGTTCTTCAATATTTGAATAAAATAAACTCGGTACATACCGCCCGTCACACCCTGGAAATTAATCTTATTCTTCGATCGTTCTTCAATATTTGAATAAAATAAAAAAGACTTTCTAAAATAAGGTTATTGACTAAGGTGAAGTCGTAACAAGGTAGCCGTACTGGAAGGTGTGGCTGATGAATAGAATAATTAATGATTAAAAAATAAAAGGTATTGAAAAGATTAAATAAAAATAAATGGACTATTAGCTCAGATGGTTAGAGCATACCCCTGATAAGGGTAAGGCGGCTGGTTCAAATCCAGCATGGTCCATTTATTTTTATTTTAGTTAATTTAAAAATGGGGATATAGCTTAATTTGGTAGAGCGTTGCTTTTGCATAGCAAAGGTTAGCGGTTCAAGTCCGCTTATTTCCATTTTTAAATGAAAGCTACAAAATTAAATTCTTTTGGATCAAAATTAAAAGGCATAGAGTAGAATCCTAGGCATCTAAAGGTGAAGAAGGACGTAAAATGTATACGATAAGCTTAATAAGTTAGATTTATTAAGATTTCCTAATGGGGTTACCTAAAAAAGAAGGTTTTATCTTTTTTATTTTCTTTGGAATTCATAAAAAAGAAAAAATAAACTCAGTGAATTGAACCATCTTAGTAACTGAAGGAACAGAAAGCAACCGCGATTTCCGAAGTAGTGGTGAGCGAAATGGAAATAGTCTTTTATTTATTCTTTTTTTTATTTTTAGGAAATAATTAAAAATTATACCATAGAAGGTGAATAGTCCAGTACTAAAAAAAAAAGTGTTATTATTTCTTATTAGAATTATGAAATAATAAAACAAGAATAAATAATCACAAGTAATATGGAAGTTACTCCGTATGAAAGAATAAGAACCACCTTATAAGACTAAATACTATTAGATGACCGATAGTGAACAAGTACCGTGAGGGAAAGGTGAAAAGAATTCTTTTTAATAGAAAATGAAATAGTATAAAACTCTATGCTAACAAACAGTAGAAGACTTTATAAAGTTAACTGCGTGCCTGTTGAAGAATGAGCCAACGAGTTAAAAAAAAAGGCTTGGTTAAAAAGTAATCTTTGAAGCCAAAGCGAAGGCAAGTTTTATTTTGTAAAGAAATGGAGCGTTGGTCTTTTTTTTTAGACCCGAAGCCGAGTGATCTACCTATGACCAGGGTGAAACATTTCTGATTGAAATTGGAGGCCCGAACCGACTAATAGTGAAAAATTAGCGGATGAGTTGTGGGTAGGGGCGAAAAACCAATCGAACTCGGCACTAGCTGGTTCTCTCCGAAATGTATTTAGGTACAGCAATAAATAAGAAAAAAAGGGGTAAAGCACTGTTTCATTTGGGGGCTTCGAAAGTTGTACCTCAGTGTGGCAAACTCTGAATACTTTAATTTCCTTTATTTATTAGTGAGACAGCGGGGGATAAGCTCCGTTGTCAAAAGGGGAACAGCCCAGATCACTAGTTAAGGCCTCTAAATAAGAATGATAGTGATAAAGGTTGTAGACGTGCTGAAACCGCCGATAGGTCCGCTCAGAAGCAGCCATCCTTTAACGAGTGCGTAACAGCTCACGGGTTATGAGAGGACTTTATGAAATCTCTTTTCGTGTTTCAAGCGTATTTGCGTCGAAAATTAATGAGACTTAATTCTTTGCCGAAACTGTGGGAATATTTATATATTCGGTAGGAGAGCGTTCTATTTTAATTATTTATTTATTTGATAATTTTTTAAATAGAAGTGAGAATGTTGGCTTAAGTAACGAAAACATTGGTGAAAATCCAATGCCCCGAAATCCCAAGGTTTCCTTCGATAAGGTTCGTCCGAGAAGGGTTAGTCAAGACCTAAGGTGAGGCTGAAAGGCGTAATCGATGGAAAAAAAGTTAATATTCTTTTACTTTTTTTATTAAAGAACAAAATAGAAGGACGAAGATATCAAAATAAATAATAAATGGATTTTATTTATTTTTTTCTATTAAATATAATGTTTTAATTTTTTGAAAAAAAACTAAAAATTTATTTCATTATTGTATTATTTTTAATTAATACTATAATATAAAAAAAAGTCTTCCAAGAAAATTTCTAAATTTTGTTTTAAAATTAAAATAATTTTATTAATAATAAAAAAACTTGTACCGTAAACCGACACAGGTGGGAAAGTAGAATATACTAAGGGGCGCGAGAAAATTCTCTTTAAGGAACTCGGCAAAATAGCTCTGTAACTTCGGGAGAAAGAGTACCTTTTTATAAGGTCGCAGTGAAGAGGCTCGATCAACTGTTTAACAAAAACACAAGTTTCCGCGAAGTCATAAAGACAATGTATGGGAGCTGACGCCTGCCCAGTGCCAGTTGGTTAATTATAGGAGTTAAAAAAAATAATTTTTGAAGCTCTTAGACAAAGCCTTGGTGAACGGCGGCTGTAACTATGACAGTCCTAAGGTAGCGAAATTCCTTGTCAGGTAAGTTCTGACCCGCACGAATGGCGTAATGAATCGAGCACTGTCTCAAAGAGAATCTCGGTGAAATAGACATATCCGTGAAGATGCGGATTACTTACACCAGGACAATAAGACCCTAGAAGCTTTACTATAGTTTGAAATTGTACAATATTTTGAAATATATAGTTTATGTGGGAGATTTTAACCTAAAATATGGTAATCTTAAGTGAAAGACCACTTTTTTCTGAAAGACGGTACTTAAAATATACCTTCGAACAGGATATTTGACAGTTTTTGATGGGTAGTTTACCTGGGGCAGGTGCCTCCTAAAAGGTAACGGAGGTATACAAAGGTTCATTTAAACTGTTTGGAAATCAGTGGCGAAGTATAAAGGCATAAATGGGCTTGATTATAAGACTTAAAAGTCGAGTAAGGACGAAAGTCTGTCTTAATGATCCGATATTCCTATGTGGAAAGGTTATCGCTCATTTGATAAGAGTTACTCTAGGGATAACAGGCTGATCTTCCCCAAGAGTCCATATCGACGGGAAGGTTTGGCACCTCGATGTCGGCTCATCGCATCCTGGGGCGGTAGGTGGTCCCAAGGGTTGGGCTGTTCGCCCATTAAAGCGGTACGTGAGCTGGGTTTAGAACGTCGTAAGACAGTTTGGTTCATATCCGGTGTAAGCTTTAGAACATTGAAAGACATCTTTAATAGTACGAGAGGACTTTAAAGGATATACCTCTGGTCTACCAGTTCTTATGCCAATAGGAAACGCTGGGTAGCTACGTATAGAACTCAGAATCACTGAATGCATCTAAGTGAGAAAGAGATCTTAAGATAGATGTTCTCTAAAAAATTTTAGAAAGATTATCTAATAAATAGGTATAACGTATAAGGTTTGTAAAAATTTAAGCGAATATATACTAATAAATTAAAAGTTTTTGATCTAAAGAGATGATTTATAAAATTAGTGGGGTTTCTATGAGTATTTCTTAATTATATGGTACCACCTTAAACCTTTCCGAACTAAGAAGTGAAACATATAAAAGATGACGATACTATAAGGGAGGCCTTATGGGAAAATAATTGAATGCTCTAGAATACTTTAAATTTTAATTAAAGCCTACTTAGCTCAGAAGGTCAGAGCTTCTGTCTCATGTGCAGAGTGTCGCTGGTTCAATTCCAGCAGTAGGTAATATTAAATAAAAAAAATTAATTTAATATTAAATAAAAAACAAAATAATAATTTAAGGGCGAATGACGGGAATCGAACCCGCGATCATGGAACCACAATCCAATGCCTTACCACTTGGCTACATCCACCATTTGAGAAACGAGAAGCCCCCATCGTCTAGAGGCCCAGGACATTTCCCTTTCACGGAAAAAACGGGGATTCGAATTCCCCTGGGGGTATTTCTCGAAAAATTAAAAACCTGCTTTTTTAAATTATGACAAAAAATTCACTAAAAATTATTTCAAAATTAAAAAATAATAATATTTCTTTTTTTACAAAGAAAAAAATAGGAAATAAAAAACAAATAATTCAAAAATCTATAAAATCTTTGCATAGATCTTATATAGATCGAAAAAAGCGAAAAATATTTTTTAACAAATTATGGCTTGTACGTTTAAACGGCTTTCTTAATAAAGAAAAAAAATTAAAAAATTTATATTTTAATAGAATTAATTGGAATATTTTAAATTTTTTATTAAAAACAAATTCAATTTTAGTTAATAAAAAAGTTTCTAATTTTTTGATAAATTACGATATTTTTAGTTTTTTTCAAATTATTGAAACTATAGAAGCCTAATAAATTAGAAATACACGCTTTTAGTTTAGTGGTAAAACAAAGGTCTCCAAAACCTAAGAGGTTGGTTCGATTCCAACAGAGCGTGCTTTTTTAGTTTTTTCGGAATGACAGGATTTGAACCTGCGACTTTCTGTTCCCAAAACAGACGCGCTACCTCTGCGCTACATTCCGAGCATAAACATTAATAATTTGTTTAATTATTAAATTATATATATCTTATTTTTAAATGGCAACTATTCAACAATTACTACATCACCAACGAAAAAAACATATTAAAAAGAAAAAAAATAGAGCTTTAAAAGGATGCCCACAACGTAAAGTTGTTTGTATTCGTTGTTATACGATACCCCCAAAAAAACCTAATTCTGCTTTACGTAAAGTAGCACGTGTGCGTTTTAAAAATAATACAGAACTTGTTGTACGTATTCCTGGAATAGGTCATACATTTCAAGAACATGCTACTGGCTTAATAAGAGGAGGTCGTGTTAGAGATCTACCAGGTATTAAATATCAATTGATAAGAGGTGCTAGAGATCTTACTGGAGTTGTAGGTAGAAAAACAAGTCGTTCGAAATATGGAACAAAAAAAAAAGTGGAATCTTCTTTTTAATTGATTTAATATTTTTTATTTTTATGGCTATAAAATTAACAAAAAGATCTTTAATTTTAAAAAAAAGTATAAATTTTTATTCCAATTTATACACTTCATACCATTTAAAAAAAGAATTTTTTGAAATAGAAGAATTTTTTGATTATTCGAGAAAAGATTTAATATTCAAAATGATAGAAAGAGCTACAAAGGGACAATTAAAAAGCATTGATAATTTAACATCTCAAAATTTACAAGCTTTAGAAGTTACATTTTCTAAATATATGACTGATGAAGCACAAGAATTACTTATAGAACAATCTATAAATAATAAAAAAGATGATTTTGAAGATTTAATCTTATTTTGGAAAAAAAATTCTGAAAATATGCAAATTATTAATCAATTTTTAAAGTATTTGTTCATAAAAGGTAATAAAAATTTACAAAAAACTATATTTTCTTTAATTCTAGAATATTTGGAATATAAAACAAAAAAAAATCCTTACGATGTTTTTTTTACAGCTTTAAAAAATATAACACCTCTTTATCTTAGAAAAGTTAAATATCATGGAAAAAGAAAATTATATTATTCAGGCTTTGAAACAAAATGGAAATCTCAAAAACTCGCAATGCGATGGATAATCCTAGAAGCTCGCATTAGAACAAAAAACATAAAAAAAACTTATAAACCTTTCTATATCGAAATTGCTAAACAATTAATAAATTCTTATTTTTGTAAAGGAGTTCCTTTTCAAAAAAAAATACAAGAAGAAATGGCAGCTTTTGGTCAAAAAGCTTCTTCTTTTTCTTGATTCCATTTTTTTATAGATTCTTCTTTACAATATTACAATAAAAAATTTTAATTGTAAGTAATATAAAAATTAAAATAAAATCTATTTTCAATCAATTATTTTTAATTATGGCACGTCAAAAATTTCAACGAGAAAAACCCCATGTCAACATAGGGACTATAGGGCATGTAGATCATGGAAAAACTACTTTAACTGCTAGTATTACTATGGCATTAGCTGCTTTAGGTAATGCTAAAGGTAAAAAATATGATGATATAGATTCTGCGCCTGAAGAAAAAGCTCGTGGGATCACGATTAATACAGCGCATGTTGAATATGAAACTAAAACAAGACATTATGCTCATGTAGATTGTCCAGGACATGCAGATTATGTAAAAAATATGATTACTGGTGCTGCTCAGATGGACGGCGCTATTCTTGTAGTTTCAGGAGCTGATGGTCCTATGCCTCAAACAAGAGAACATATACTTTTAGCACAACAAGTAGGTGTTCCAGAATTAGTTATTTTTATAAATAAAGAAGATCAAGTAGATGATCCTGAACTTTTAGAATTAATAGAATTAGAGCTTCGTGATTTAGTTACAAATTACAAATTTGATGGAGATAATATTCGTGTTGTTACAGGTTCTGCTTTATTAGCTTTGAATGCTTTAACTAAAAATCCGAATATTCGTAAAGGTGATAATAAATGGGTAGATCGTATATATGAATTAATGGATGTTATTGATGAAGCTATACCATTACCTGTGCGTTCAACAGATAAGCCATTTTTAATGGCTATTGAAGATGTTTTCTCAATTACAGGAAGAGGTACAGTAGCAACAGGTCGTGTTGAACGAGGAACTTTAAAAATGGGAGATACTGTTCAAATTTTAGGTTTTGGCTTAAAAAAATCAGCTGTAGTTACTGGAATTGAAATGTTTCAAAAAACATTATCTGAAGCATTAGCAGGTGATAATGTTGGTATTTTACTTAGAGGTGTTCAAAAAAAAGAAATTCACAGAGGTATGGTTTTAGCTCAACCTGGAAGTATTGTTACGCATACGCGTTTTATCGCTCAAGTATATATTTTATCTGAAAGTGAAGGTGGACGTAAACACGCTTTTTCTATTGGATATAAACCACAGTTTTATTTAGGTACAACAGATGTTACTGGAGAAATTGTAGACATTAATTCTGATGCTCCGTCAGTTGAAGAAAAAACAAATGATTCTAAAATAGCAAAACCTGGAGATTCTATGTATATTGAAATTCAATTTATTCAACCTATTGCTATTGAAAAAAATATGAGATTTGCCATCCGTGAAGGAGGTAAAACAGTAGGTGCTGGTATTATTGTAGAAATTATAAAATAATCTAAATTAATTAAAATCACTATTTTTTTAATTCTATTATGTCAAAATATTTTTTAAAAAATCAAACATATTTTATTAATTATTTTCCAATTATTACACAAAATCAAAATAGTGATATTACAAATAAAAAAAAACTTTTAATAAAAAATAAAAAAAAATTAACTTATTCTTTAAATTCGATTCCTTTTTATTTTTTAAAAGAATTAAAGAAAAATAAAAATGTACGTATTTTATATTTTAATGAAGATAAATTAACTTTTTTCAAAGGACAAATTTTTTTTATACATAAAGCAGGAGCTTTAAGTATGTTAGGAGTACAAAATAAAAAAAGAGGTTTTTTTACTAATAAAATTTTTCCTATTTTTGCTCCTTTTATTAAACAAATAGAAATATTATTTTAATAAAAGCTATATTTTTTATTTAAAATTTCTTCTATTAATGAATATGTTTTTTCTTTATTAATAGACAATAAAGAATTCATTAAATTAAAGCTAAAGTAAAAAAAATTAAAAAAAAATCGATTAGTTGTTGCAATAGCAACAACTAATCGATTTCGTGTTTATTCATTGTTTTATGCGTCATTTTCGAGCAATAACTCCAGGGCGTCGTCATAAATTGAGTTTAAATTTAACTCAAATTTTAACGAAAAATATAAAACCTTTAAAGAAAAATTCATTTGGATTTTTACGTTCAAAAGGTCGAAATAATAGAGGTATTATTACAAGTCGTCATCGTGGGGGAGGTTGTAAAAGAATTTATCGTATTATTAATTTTAAATATTCTAAAATAGGCGTACCTGGAAAAATAAAAACAATTGAATATGATCCAAATAGAAATTGTTTAATTTCACTTGTACATTATATAGATGGTGATAAACAATATATATTAACTTTTCAAAATTTATATATAGGTAAAATTATTTTATCTTCCCCAAAAGCATATTTAAGTGAAGGGAATTCGTTGCCTTTAAAGTATATTCCTATTGGATTTACTGCACATAATATAGAATTTCATCCAAATAAGGGTGGTCAATTAGCTCGTTCTGCTGGAACTAAAGTTACTTTATTATTTAAATATAAGAACTATATTGCTTTACGTTTACCATCTGGAAAAAAGAGATTTTTTCCGGATAGTTGTTGGGCTACAATTGGTGTTTTAGGTAATCAGAAAAAAAAACTTATTGTTTTAGGAAAAGCAGGAAGTGCTAGGTGGTTAGGACAACGTCCTCATGTTCGAGGTTCTGCAATGAATGCTGTAGATCATCCACATGGAGGAGGAGAAGGAAAGGCTCCTATTGGTCGTAAACATCCTTATACACCATGGGGAAAACCTGCTTTAGGTGTAAAAACAAGAAAATTAAGAAAATGGAGTGATCTTTATTTAAAAAGATTTAAAAGTAGAAAATAATTAATTTATGACTACAAAAAATAATGGATTTTTACATTATCACCTTTTGTCTAAAGTAAATGACATAATGAAAAGGGAAATGAAACAGAAACGACTAATAAAAAAAAGAAATAATAATACTATAACTAAAGAATATATTTCTAGATTTTATCGAACATATTCTAGATCTTCTATAATTTATCCCTTTATGAAAGAACATACGATTGCTATTTATAATGGTCAACGATTTGTACCCTCTTTTTTGAAAAGTAAATTAATAGGTTTAAAATTGGGTGAAATGTCCCCTACACGAAATTACACAGGTCATGCAAAAAAAAAGAAGGGTAAGCGCTTGGCAAAAAAGAAAAAATAATAATTTCTTTTTACATTTAATATTTTAAATTTTTTATTTATAATATGACATATAAAGTTAACCCATCTCTTTTACGTTTAGGTATAATAAAATCACATTCAAATTTTTTATACACAGGACAATTTAATAAAACTACTAATGTTATAAATTCTAGTTTATTATTATACATTACTGATGAAATAAAAAATAATTTGCTATTTTTATTTAATTATTCAGTAAATAATTTTAAAAAATTTGAAACATCTTCAATAGTAAATAGATTTTATTTAAAAAAGAAATTTATTCTAAATGCAACTAGAACACGAAAAAAACGAAGAAAATTATTTTATCAATTTAGAAAAAAATTAAGATTTCTTAAGTTAAAAAGAAAATTTTTTTCAAATTTCAAGTTACATTATAATACTAAATATAACAAATCAAATAAATTATATTTTAAAAATCAACAGTCTATAATTAAAATAAGAAAAGACTTTTTTAATTTATATTCTCTATATTATAAGAACTATATTAAAAATTATACTTTATATAAGAAATATAATTTTAATAATAGATACTCAAATACTAAGTCTTTGAATACTATAAACAATAATTATAATAAAAATAATATTCAAAAAATGTATACTAATAGATTTAATAATAGATCTAAGGTTAATCAACTCAATAATCGTAATTATAATAATTTTAATAATACTAACAGAAATAAAAATACGAATAGAAAAAAACGTTCTTTTTAATATGATCCAAAAATATAATAAGAAATCATATAATAAAAAAAATAATTTTAATAAAAAATCTAACCTTTTGTATAAAAGAAAATTTAATAATAATTCTAATAGATTTATTAATGTTAATCAATATAGAAAAAATAATAGCTACCAAGGAAATAACTTTAGTTCTATTCATACTACTCAAAAATTGAAAAAAAATAAAAACTTAATTAATTCTGTTAAATTTTTTAAAATAAATTCTATTGTAATTAATTATATGTTAGTTAAATCATCTCAATTTAAATCCATTCCATTTAATATGGAAAAAATACTAAGAAGTAATTATTCTAATTTTATAGAAAAAAAAAGTTAATTTTTTTATGTCAAAACAAGATAATAATATAAAAAATGAAGAAAATAATTTTTTTGAATATCCTTATACACTTGAATATACACCAATGGAAATTGTATATATCAAAGTAATTCATATACATAATGAAAAAAGGTCAAGACGTTTATATAAAGAAACTATTTTTAGAGAAATGCAACAAGAAGCTCTTTCAACATTCTATCGTAAAATTTTCTATTTGTTACATACTAATAAGTACTATTTAGCTTATCTTAGAAAATATAAAAAAGAAGAAATTACAATTATGAATGTGATGGATTTTTTAGAATCTCCTTATGAACAAAATCAAAAACTTAATAAATTTTTGATTTTCTCAATTACTTTATTTTTTAATTTTTTAGCAGCTTTTAGTATTCTTATTCTTATAAAAATATTAAATTTTTTGTTAAATTTAATTATTTTAAATCCATTATCTCATTTAAAAAAAAAAATAGTAAAACGTAAAATATTTTTTATTATATTAATGACACAAATGCTTAAGAAAATTATAAAGGTTTATAAGAAATTACATTTTATATTAATAAAAGGTAATTTTTCCTTAGTAGTTACTATTCATGAAGTATGTTATTATTTTCATATTGCTTCTGTTGAAGGAACCTATGAAATTATGTATTGTTTAATATATATACATCAAATTCTTAAAATTTTAGGAGATCATTTGTTTATTTTGGTCATAGATTTTCATATGAAATATAAAAAATATAAACAAAAATGTATTTTATTTATATTAACATTAATAGCTTTAAGTAAATTTTTTACTAAAAAATAGTTTTATTTATGACTCAATTGAATAGAAAAGAAAAAAATTATAATTATATAAAGAATCGTAATACTTTTAAAATAAAAAAATTAGAAAAAATGAAAAATAAATATAAAAAAATAACTTCCGATGATATAAAAAATATAAAAAAAAATAATACTGTTTTAAATAATTCTAATAAAAAAAAACTTTGTAAGATAAATGATTTTAATCAGATAAATATATCTTATCTAAGAAATCAATTTAGTAAAGTTAGAATCAGTAGATATATATACAGAAAAATAAATAAATCCAATTTTTTAGAAAAATTAAAATCAAAATATGAAAATTTTTTAAATTTAACTAAATATGTTATTAAAAAGTCTAATAATCAAATGTCTTATGAATTAAAACAAAATAGATTATATTTAACTAAAAAATTTAAATATAAATTTATTTTTTTTCATTTTTGGACAAAACTTCCAACAATTATTCCGTTTAAATTTAAGAAATTAAATTTTGAAAAAAGCCAAAAAATTCTGAATCAAATGAAAATAAAAAGAATTAGATTAAAATTACGAAAAAAAGTTTTAAAAAATAATAAAATTTTTTATTCGCAAAAAACTTATGCTTCTGTAGAAGATATTTTAATGAAACATTCTGTTTACTTTTTTTCAGAATATCAAACAGTTTATTCACATATTTTGGATTATCCAAATGAATTAGTTTATAATATTAATCAATTTGTTATTACTTTACTAATTTATAATAAAAAAAATAACAAATTAGATTGGACTATAATTAGAGAGTATTTAGAACTAGAACTTCGTTCATTATTAACATATTTTTTGCCACAATACATTGTAGACTTAATACAAATTTCAATTAAATTAGAATTTATCACAAAACCAAAGACTTTGGCTTCTTATCATCTAAAAAAGATAAAAAAAAATCTTCAAAGTATAAAACCTATTTCTTTAAATAAAATTTTTAATAATTCTTTTATTTATTTAAAATATAATAAATATAATTTCCCAGGAATGAAAATTCGAATAACTGGTCGTTTAAATGGAGCTGAAAGAGCTAAAACTACATATCAAAGTCAAGGTAAAGTAGCTATTAAGACTTATGGCACTTGGATAGATTATGCTTCGGGCCACGCTATAACAAAATATGGAGTATTAGGTATTAAGGTTTGGATTGATTTAGGTATTTCTCAAAGTTTTTCACAATTTTTAGAGGGAGAAACTTTTGAACGTAAAAAATTTTCAACTTTTTTAAAAAAAAATCAAATTCAATATTCTTATAAGAATATTCATTTTATGCAACAAGCTATTTCATTATATTCTCATATATATCAAAATGATTCTATAAATATAGAACGAATTAATTAAATTTAATAACTTTTATTTATGTATATTCCTAAAAAACTAAAATATAGAAAATATCATCGTGGTCATTTACGTGGTAAAGCGTTACGTGGAAATAAAATAGCTTTTGGTATGTACGGACTACAAGCTTTAGAACCTTCATGGATTACTCCAAAACAAATAGAAGCTGGTCGACGAGCATGTACTAGAAAAATTCGTAGACGAGGTAAAGTATGGATCAGAATTTTTGCTGATAAACCACGCACAAAACATTCTTCAGGAACACGAATGGGTTCTGGTAAAGGATCGCCTAAATTTTATGTCGATTTAATAAAGCCTGGTCGTGTTCTTTATGAATTGAAAGGAGTGACTAAAAAACTTGCATTTGATGCTTTAACATTGACAGCTTCAAAACTTCCCATGAAAACAAAAATTATTCGTCGAAAAAAACGTCTTAATTTATAATAATAAATAAATTTAAATTATTTTATGATTCAAACACAAACATTTCTTAAAATAGCAGATAATACAGGAGCAAAAAAAATTATGTGTATTCGTGTATTAAATGGAAAATCAGCCAAAATAGGAGACACTATTGTAGGAGTTATTAAAGAAGCCCTACCTAATGCAGCTGTAAAAAGGTCAGAAATTGTTCGAGCTGTTGTTGTGAGAACACAATCAAAATTAAAACGAAAAGATGGAACACATATTCATTTTAATGAAAATGCTGCAATTATTTTAAATAAAAAGATGAATCCAAGAGGAACCCGAATCTTTGGACCTATTTTATATGAACTTAGAAATAAGGGATTTCAAAAAATTTTATCTTTAGCTTCAATGATTATTTAGTTTTTGATATGTCTTATAATAATAAAAATAATAATATAGAGAGTTTATATCAAAATAATGATAATATTGTGCAAAAAAAAACAATTATAAATTTTGTTGACAAATTCACAAAAAATATTGAAAAAATTGTAGTTCATTGTGGAATAGGATGTTTAAAAGAAGTTCCCGATGATGTAATAGACTTTTTTTTTCAACAGTTAATTTTAATTACTGGTCAAAAACCTAAAGTTAAATATGCTAAAAGACCTATTGCAGGTTTTCATTTACGAGAAAATATGCCATTAGGTTTATTTACTACACTTCGAAAAAAATATATGTTTAGCTTTTTTACTAGATTAATAGCTATTGTATTACCTCAAAATTATGAATTTAGAGGTTTTAGTCAAAAACAATTTGATGGGCATGGTAATTTTACTATTTCTATAAAATCTATTTTTGATTTCCGTGAATGCGACCCTAAAAAATATTATAAATATGCAAAAATAGGACTGAATATTTCTATTGTAACCAATTTTCAAACTAATGAAGAAGCTTTTACTTTACTAAGAGAATATGGATTGCTTGTTGAAAAATAATATATAATACTTTTTTTACTTATGACACAAAAATTTCTTATTGACATAATCTCTCAAATAAAAAATGCAAGTCTAAATCAAGGACAAGCTCGAATCTTAAAAGTTCGTTATACTGCTTTAAACTATGCTATATTAAAAGCATTAATTCAAGATAAATTTGTTAATGAAGCACATTTTTTAGTAGCAGAACCTCTAAAAAAAGAGTATAGTTTATTAAAACAGAAAAAAATTCAAAATAAAACACAATTTTATGAATCTTTTAATTTTTCAAAAAAAAATAAAAATTTTTATACAAAGACGTTAAAAAAAGAATATGCTTTCTTATTTCCACTTGAAAATGTAAATTTATCTGAAAAGACAAATCTGAACTTTTTTGATAAAAATAAAAGTAATCTTTTTGGAAAAAACGGAGAAAGAAAAGTTTTTATTTTTTTTCAATTATCAAAAGATGAAAGAAATCAACCTTTTTTAAAAAAAATTGAAATAATTAGTAAACCAAGTCTTCGTATTTATTCAACTGTTTATCAAATAAAAGAACAAATAAAGAAAAAACAGCAAAGCGGAAAACATCTATATTTTTCAACATCATACAAGGATAAACAAATTTTAAATGCTCCTGAAGCTGTTGAATATAATGTAGGTGGCGAATTTTTATTTCAAATAAATTAAAGAAATCCTTTTTTTTTATGAATATAAATCAATATAAAAAGAATAATTCTAATTCTTCTTATAAAAAGAAAACTACTAGTAATAATCAAAGATTTACTAATATTGATAATAGGTTTAATAACAATAGATCTAATCAGAATTTCAACAATAGTACTAACATAATTAAAAAACATAATGAAAATTGGAATTTAAGAAAAAACTTTAATCCTATAAATAAAAAAATTGCATTTTCTCGCACTAGAAAATTAAAATTATTTTTTAGACGAAAAAGAACAAAATATCGTTTTAATTTTAAATATATAAAATATCATTTTTTTCAAAAGTCATATATTTTTATGACAGAGAAAGAAAAAATAACCTTTTTTCGCTTAGAATTTGAAAAAAGTTATTTTCATTTAGATATTTTACAAAATATAGATTTTTTTTCACAACTATCTCCTTTTTTTGCAAAAAAATTAGTGGATTTTTTAAAATTAGATGAATTTTTAAATAAAATCAATTTATCTAATTCTAAAGCAACATCTATTTCTGAAATAAATACAAAAGATCCGATTACAATTTTCGAAGATTGTAAAGATTTTGTATGGGGATTATATTTCAACCATGAAGCTAAATTTCTAGTTAAAAACGAATTTCGTAATAATCAACATACTGAAATTATTACTAGAGGAAGAAAAGCTCATAATACAAAAATAAAAATGAAACTAAAAAATAAAATTTGTTTTAAAGGCATAATTACTTTTGTCTTATCAAATGATTACTATATAGTTAGACGCGTAAATGAAAAAAAAGTAGGTTTTTTTCATAAAATGCTATCTACAAAAAATAAAGAAACTTTTTCCTATTATAAACAGCCTTCTACTGTTTTAGTAGGTTTATCAAAAAGTTCTAGGATTAAAAATAAAATTTTTGGTGCAAAAGCAGTTCCTGGAACAATTGTTGATTTTGAGTCTAATATAAATGATTTAACTCGTGGAATGATTACTTATATATATCAATTTCAGCGAGCTAGCTCTTTTCTAGAAATAGAATCGGGTATTGTTTCAATAACTGACGTTTTTTAATTATAAATTTTAATATGAAAGTAAGCCCTTCTGTTCGAAAAATATGTAAAAGATGTCGTATTATCAAACGTCATGGTATTATACGCATTAAATGTCCAAATTTAAAGCATAAACAAAGACAAGGTAAATAATTTTAACTTATGAATAAATATAAAAAAAAAAGCAAAGGGTATTCACCTAAAAATTATATACGACGTCGAAGATTTGTTCCTTATTACAAACGTAATTTTTTTTTTAAAGGAATTTTACATGTAACACATACAGCACATAATACTACTATGTGTATCACTGATATTAATGGAAATGTTTTTTTTTCTAAATCAGCAGGAACACTAGGTTATACGGGTCGACGTAAATCTACAACACGTGCCTTAGTTGTTACTACTTTAAAATTATTAAATTACTTAAAATTTAGTGGTATTAAACAACTTGAAATTATTTTTAAAGGAGCAGGTAAAATGGTATCAAGTGGTACAAAAACAACAGGTGCTATTTGTCGTCACATAACTTTATCTCATTTAATAAAAGCTAATATTAATATTTCTAAAGTTATGGATTTTAGCTCTAATGCTCATAATGGATGTCGACAACCAAAAGCAAAAAGATTAAAAAGAAGAAATAGAAAAAAATTATTTTTTTAGTTATTTTTTTCTTTTAAATATTCTAATTTTGGATACATATCAAATACATTATAAAATAAAATTGTATATAATGATAGTGTTGATTTAAATAAACAATTAGTTACTATTTATCTAAACTAAACAATAAAAATTTTATTATAATTTTTATTTTAATTTATGACACCTAAAAAAAATATTCTTTTCTATGTTATTTTTAATTTGGAGTTTATAAATCATAAATTTAGAATTAAAATTCTAATTCCTCGTCCTTTATATATATATAAATATGTATACAATAGAATAAAATATTTAGTTATTTCTAAATTAAATTTAATAAATAAAAAGTTTAAAATTTATTTATTATCAAATTTACAATTTATAAAAAATAATAAAAAAATTTTTTTATTTGTTCCAATTTTTATAATTTTGAATTACATTTTAATTTCATATAGATCTGATTTAATTTGTCATACTATTAAATATCATTGTTTTATTTATTTTACTGAATTGAAAAATTTAATTATTAATGAAAATCATATTCGCGGACATCAAACTCATTATAGTATGGGGTTTTATAGATTAATTGTTATATTAAAAAGTGTAATATATGGATATCTTACAATAAAACTATTAGAAAGTTTTACTTTTAATTTCAATTTTAAAACAAAAAATTTTTTAATAAAATTTATTAGTATTTTATTTTCATTATATCTATTTATGACAATCAAATTGATTAAAAAAATTTGCATTCTTTTAATTGATTTTAGCTTTAAAAAATATAATTTTTTAATTTTTATTAAAGAATTAATTTATAAGTCTTTTATTATTTTTGCATTTATTTATTTTATAAAAAGATATTTATTTTACAAAAAATGTACTAATTTACCGCCCGCAAATTTAGATTATATACACAGAAATATAAGAATCTCTATTTCAGATAAATTTTATTTTGGAACATCAAATATTTCATTAAATGATGTAATCGCATTTAAGTATTATAAGATTTTAATACAAATGTTAATTATAGAAGGTTTTATCTTTATAATTCAAATTATCTCATTTATATATATAAGATTTATAGAAAAAAAAACAAATACAATTAAAAAAAAAGATGATAAGAAATTAAAAATCTTTAAATTTTTTCTTTCTTTTGCAAAAGAATATACTTTTATTCTTATGTTAAGATTATTTTACAGGAAAAGTGAATATATAGGAATTTGTACTCCATTTGATGATATTGATTTTATATCTTTAAGATCACTCTTGCCAAGAGTGAGAGGAAAAAAGATTGGTATTATTGACAATACTATCTCTGGTCAATATATGCTAAATTTTTTCAGAACTACTGAAGAATATTTTATAGCTAATGATATTTCCATATTATTGTATTCTTGGGTTATTAAATCAATTTTATTTCAAGTAATATTTATTGGTATGTGTTTTACAATAAGAATTTGTAATCTAATTATAAAATACAGCATTTGGTTAATTAAACACATAATTTCTCATAGAAAAATATATTCTGTAAAATTTAAGAAAATAAAAATAGAATTAAATACTATTAAACATCTAGAAATTACTTGCATAAGTTTATTATGGTTAATTTGCTTTTTTATTTATAATAATTGCCATATTTACTTATACAAATGGATTCTTAACTTATTTAATCATATTTTTTTAAGCAAATATAATTGGTTTATTACAAAAATAAGATATCTTTTTATCGATTGGTTTTTTAGAGCTTCTATAAATAATTTAAATAATCTTATTTATTTAGGAATATTATTTATTATAATACAAAGTTTAATTTTTGTATTATAATAAATAATAAAATTTGATAAACAGAAAATAAAAGAAGGAGAAATGGCTGAGTGGTTTAAAGCAATACATTGCTAATGTATCAATACTTTATTGTATTCGAGGGTTCGAATCCCTCTTTCTCCTTCCTTTCTCTAAATTTAAAATAAGGTTAATAGGAATAGGGCTTATCGTCTAATGGATAGGACAAAAACCTTCTAAGTTTTTAATGTAGGTTCAATTCCTACTAAGCCCAGCCTATTTAACTCAAAGGTAGAGTATCGGTTTTGTAAACCGAAGGTTATCGGTTCAAGTCCGATAATAGGCTAATTTTTTTTTCCTCAATAGCTCAATGGTAGAGCAGTCGGCTGTTAACCGATGTATATAGGTTCAATTCCTATTTGGGGAGAAATATTGTAGAGTGGAGCAGTTAGGAAGCTCGTGAGGCTCATAATCTCAAGGTCACAGGTTCAAATCCTGTCTCTACAAAGGGGTTGTAGTTCAATGGTAAGAGCACCGCCTTGTCACGGCGGAAGTTGCGGGTTCAAGTCCCGTCAATCCCGAAATGCATCTATGGCAGAGTGGTCGATTGCACCGCACTCATAATGCGGATCTGTATAGACGTCGTTGGTTCGAATCCAACTGGATGCTTTAATTCATTAAATATAATTCAAAATTTTTTATTTATAAATAAGCCTTTGTGACGAAATTGGTAGACGTGTCAGTCTTAGGAACTGAAGCTGAGAAGCGTGCCGGTTCGAATCCGGCCAAAGGCAATCTTAAAGCAATATACTTTATGGGGTTACGTATTTTAAAGCAGAAGTTTTTTCTACTTTTAAAATTTATTTAGAATAATATTCTAAAATACTTCTGTTATCAATTTCCAAATAATTATTAAAATTTCTTTGTAAAATACGATAAAAATTATATTTTATAGGTAATATTTGTCTATTTAATTTTATTTTACCAAAAATTTTTGTTTTTTTTAAACTTTTTATATTAACTGAAATAAGATCTCCTTCTTTACATAAAAAATTAGGTCTATTTATAATATTATTATTTACTAATATATGTTTGTGTAAAATAAGTTGACGTGCTTGTTTTATTGTTAAAGAAATTCCATACAAAAATACAATTGAATCTAATCTTGAATGTAAAATTTTTAATAACTTATTATCAGTTGTTTTATTATTTGATTTTAAAGATTTATATACGTAATTTGATAATTGATAATTTTTTAGTCCATAATTATATTTTACACGTTGTCTTTCTTTAAGTTGATATAAATCTTTTGTAAAACTATTTAATATAGCGTAAGTATTATTATTCTTATAGAATGAATTAATCGAATCTTTAACTAATTTTAATCGTATATTTTTCTCATTTAAATGATTTTCAGAAATAACGTTAAAAATATATAATAAAAAAGGTAATAAAGCTTGAGAATACAATTTTTTGAAAAATTTTAGTTTTCTTATTCGCATTATATGTTTTGCAGAATGACGTTCTCGTTCATTTGTTGTATTTAAAGAAAATGACATTTTCCTTTTTATAAATAAATTATAAATATTGTATAAAGTATACTGCTCTTCTATTTTATCAAAATTAAATTTAAATGGATTTTTTAATCTACCATTCAGAATTAAACGTTCATAATGTTTATTTCTAAATTTTTTTCGCATTAACACATTTCTTTTCACGTATTTAAAATTATTACGACGTTGATTTATTTTAAATTTTTTGATTTGTTCTTTATTATTATAATAAGATTTAAATCTAAGAGAATAATTCTTTTTTTGTTTTAAACTTAATATTTTTAAATGTTCTAAAAAAACAGAGCGCAATTTTCTATATAAATAATGATATTTTATATTTTGATCTAAATTAAACGAAGGATTAAATTTTTGTGCCATTTTTAAGTGTTGGTGTCTTTTTCTTTTAAAAAGAAAGAAATTTTTCTTTTTTCTTTTTAATGATTGTATTGTAATAGTTGCTAGTCCTGGAATATTTCCTAAACGAACTATATGTTTAAAAATTCTACGATGTATAGTTAACATTTATCAATAAATTATGTTCAATTAATCATAATTAATTAAATATAATGAGATGTAGCCAAGTGGTAAGGCATCAGGTTTTGATCCTGACATGCGAAGGTTCGAATCCTTCCATCTCAGTATTTTCATTTATTATAATTAAAATGTTTAGCCAAGATAGCTCAGTCGGTAGAGCAAAAGACTGAAAATCTTTGTGTCACCAGTTCAAATCTGGTTCTTGGCATTATAAAAGCTGGGATAGCTCAATGGTAGAGCAATTGCCTTACAAGCAAAAGGTTATCGGTTCAAATCCGATTCTTAGCAATTATTTCAATTTTGAAAAAAGAAATTCTAGATTTCTTTTTATAAATATATTAATTATTGGTATAATATAAAGCCTAATTTTATTCCTAAAAAAAAGTACTTTTTTATTAGAATAATCACAAATCACCGGCAATTTTAATTTACAAAAAATATATGAAACATTTGTTCTATATAAAGATAAAAAAATTAATAATCTATATAACTTTTTTTTTTTATAATTTTTCTGTAAACTAAAAAAATTATTAGTATTCATTTGATTATATTGTAAGAATGAGATATATATGTTTTTTATTTTTCTTATTAACATAATATTTTTTCTTTTTTTATCTAAGTTTTGTATATAATAAGAATCAGGATATATTAAAAATAAATTTGGAAATAATGTGTTGTTATAATTTAGTTCTTTTAGTTGTTTAAGATTGTTTATATTTTTATTTAGTGGAATAATATTAGAAGTGTTTTTAAATAAATATTTTCTAAAAAAATTAACTAAATAAGTTTCTATTTTATCACTTAATGTATGACCTTGGAAAATAGAAAAAGAAAAAGCTTTTTTATTTGAAAAAAATAAAATATTATAATATCGATTAGAACTTCGCAATCTAAATAATCTACCTAAATTTTCATTTCCATGATTATTTTTTGTTTCTATAAAATTATTGTTAACACTTATACAATAAAATAAATTAAAAATTGAACTTATTCGTATAAATTGCCAAAAAGATAAAACATTTACTATTTGCCACATATGGTGACAATAATATATTTGAATAAATTCATTTAATTTTTTGTTTTTTTGAACATGAGAAAACAAAAAATTAAATGAATTCAACAGAAAAAATAAAAATAAAGAATCTTGTCCTGTTGATAACATTAATATAATTTTATTTCTTATAATAAAATTTAACATATTCATATTTAAAAATTAAATGAACATAAGGGCAACTAACTCAATGGTAGAGTACTCGGCTTTTAACCGAATAGTTCCGAGTTCGAGTCTCGGGTTGCTCATATGCGGATATTACATAGTGGTAGTGTATTTGCCTTCCAAGCAAAAGGCGCGGGTTCGATTCCCGCTATCCGCTCCGCTCTTTCAAATTGTAAAGGAATATAAATAAAAAAAATCGGAAAAATGGCAGAGTGGTCGATTGCATCAGTTTTGAAAACTGACATAAGCTTAGCAGCTTATCAAGGGTTCGAATCCCTTTTTTTCCTCATTTTTTATTTATATTTATAATATTTAATATTCGTTAAAGTTGGGTCGATGCCCGAGTGGTTAATGGGGTCGGACTGTAAATCCGATGATGTGATAATCTACGCTGGTTCGAATCCAGCTCGGCCCACCTCTAACGAATATTAAATATTATATGATTCATTTGATTTTTATTTTATAAAAACAGGGGATATGGCGGAATTGGTAGACGCAACGGACTTAAAATCCGTCGATTTAGTAATCGTGAGAGTTCAAGTCTCTCTGTCCCTACCTTTATAAAATAAAATCTTAAAATGAACCCTTTTTTCAATTTAATAATGCCAGTTCAAAAGAAGAAAATGTCTAAATCAAAAAGAAACCAAAGAAAATATGTTTGGAAAATAAAAATATTTAAACATCAAAAATACTCAAATAAATATTTTTCTAATTTAAAGAAAGAAAAAATAATATTAAATCAATTAATGAAAAATATTTTTCTTTCTTGGTGTTTGTAACTCAGTGGCTAGAGTGTATGGCTACGAACCATAAGGTCGGGGGTTCAACTCCCTCCAAACACATTTATATTTATATATAATATATATGTATATGTGTTTGTTCTTCTTTTGATTTCTAGCATTTATTTTATAATGTATAGTTATTAATTTATTTATTTTTATTTATGTCAATTAAATATTTAGAATTTGCTTTAAATCGAGCTTTATTTCAAAATGAATTAAATCTTATGTATTTAAAAAAAAAATGGCAAGAAGCCGAAATGTATTCTTTTTTATTGCGTCATGATCTTGCTTTTTTTCTTGAAGATTCTGGATATAATCCAGTAATGAAATATGTAGATAATTTTTTAGATATTTATTTACTTGCAGATAATGATGAAAATAAAAAGGAAACTTTATCAGAATTTATATTTAAATTTTTAAAGAAAGAAATTATTTCTTTTAAAGTTTCATTCATTAAAAATTTAAAAAATTTTAATGATTTTTCTTTAAATTATTTTTATAATTTTAAAAATAACCCGGATTTAGGTCAACTTTACAGAGATTTTTTTAGTTTAAACAAAAAAATCAAATTACATTTAAATCATTATTATACCGAGTCAAAAGTCTTTTTTTATGTTAATTTAGTTATTTGGAATCCATTATATTGGTATTTTTATCAACGTTATTATTATTACCAAATAACAAAAGATTATCTTGCTTTACATAAAAAAGAATTAGTTTCTTTACCTAAATTTCAATTATTTTATTATTACAAAACATTACCTCAAAAATTGAAGTTTCTTTGTATTACAGTGCAAATCTTATTTATAAGTCAGTTTTATTATTATCCAAAGAATTATTTTCTATCTAAATTTCAAATAGATAAAGTAGTTGAAAAAAATGTGGGATTAACCAAATTTATAAATAGAACCATTGCAATCGATTTAAAAAAGGAGCAAGAAAAAAATTATATTTTATTAAATAAAAAAAAATCTGCTTACTCGGTGGATTCAATTAAACATTCTATTCAAAAATTAGGAAATTTTGTAACTCAACGATATTTAGCTAATCAATTATTTGTTAAATTATTAACAAAAGCTCTTATAATTAAAGATGAAAATTCTAAAATCTCACAAGAAGACTTAAGTGAAAGTGACTATAGTGATTATTCTGAATCTGATTGTAATATGGATTTTATAGAAGAACAAGACCAAACAGAAAATAGAAGATCTATTTTAAAAAAAATTAAATTTAAAGGATTTACAGAGTTACAATTAAAACAAAAAGAAAAAGAATTAAACAGTCAAAATTATTTTAGAAATCACTTAATGACAGAACTTTTTTTAAGAGAACATAAATTTTCAAGTTTAAAAAAAATATTAGAAAATTTAGAATTATCGAAATTAATAAAATTGGACAATTTTGATAAAACAAAAGGACAATTTTATTCTGTATTAAAAACAGAACAAAAAGATTTAGCTACAACAAATCCAACATTGGTTTCCCCTTTAAAAACACCAAGGTCTGTTTATGATGATAATATCTTTGAAGAACAAGTTGAAAATTTAAATCCACAAATTCAAATGATTGAAAAACAGTATAAATTTAAAAATAATAAAAATTATGATCTTCCGTCAAATTATGTAGAATCTAATCCTATTAAAGAACGTGCATTAGATCGTTATGAAGTTTTTGGAGAAGTATATGAACATGCAACATTTACTTATGAATATTTTATAGAAACTGAAACTTATACTTTTTTTGAAGATAACGAAATTCTTAATGTTTTTAATAAAGAGCATTTAATTAATACATCAATTGATGGACTATACAAAAAAATATTACATGATACAATGCGCGAACACAATATTTCAGATGTGAATGTTACTGATGATCAAAAAGAAGTAACTAAAGCTAAAAATTTTTTTGATACAAATAATTTATTTCGTACTGAAACAGCAAATTTTATACTTCGAATAGGAAATATAAATGAAGATATAGGATTTTTTAATTTCCTTGACACAACAAAGGAATTTTTATTTGAAAAAATCTCATTTATTTTTGATCATTACATATTAGGTATTGATAAACGTCAAAATTTATTATCAAACACATCATTTTTAAATCAATCTATTAACAAAATAATAAAGAGGATGCTTATATTTAATAGAAAAGGATTAGCTCATTTTATAAAATTAATAATTAAAACTGTACCAGTTGAAGAATTATTTAGTATAATATTATATCCATATAAATATAAAAAGTTAGCTCCTATTTCTTCACAAATGGATGAATTCTTTACAAAAGATTCAAGAGATGATCGTTATTATGAAGTGAATGCTCTTAATCCAACTGATCCAGGAAATAGATTTGTTCTTTTTGATAGTTATAAAAAGAATTATTGTCATTATATTGATTTTATAAAGGACACAGAAACATTCCGCCCACTTGCTGAAATGATTTCAAAAATATTTACACGATATGATAATGACGAAGAAACATTAATATTAGCTGAAGCTCCTCAAATTCCTAAAATAACCAAAAATTTTTATGCAGGACCTATGTATACTTTGGATAAAAATAGAGATATTAGGTTAAAAAATCGAGCAAAAAAATTAGATTCTTTAAATATTAAGAAAAATTTTAATTATGAAAATTCGCAAAATCTAGAAGATTATTCATTTTTTTGGCGTAATATTATTAAAAATAAACGTTCAATGATTGTATTGACGGATCCAGTATATTATACAAATGTAAAACCTCTTGATATTACTTTAACAGATCCTAAACTTGATTTTTTTCAGAGTAAAATTGTTCGTAAAAAACCTGAAATGACACCACAAAGACAACATATACGTGAATTATTAACTTTTTATTTCTCACCGAAGGAAAAACAAAATAGATTTAAATTAAATTATCTTCAACGTTTCAAATTTCCTGAAGGTTCCCTTGAAAAATCAACTACTCATTTTATTGATACTGAACCTTTTCCAGGTACTATGGAACTTGATTTTGCAGATTATTTAAATCAAATATTAGAAAGAAGTTCACATATACATGCTGAAGAACCTACTAATATACTTTTACATTATCCAGAATTTTTTGGTAAATATAAAAGATCAGAAAAATATTTTTTTAATTTTTTAAAAAAAACACTGTATCAAAGAAAAAAAAAAGAATTAGGTAATGTTTTTAAACTTATAGAACAACCTACATTATTAGATACTATTGTATATCCATGGTATCAAAGTATGCTTTATACCGAAATGAGTAATTTAGGTACTCCTGCTGAATATTCTGCTTATGATACTATTGAAAAATTATATCATAATTATACGGATGCAATACACAAAAAAAGATTTTTATTTGATTCATATATCAGAAAAGATATGGATACATTAATTAAACGTGATTCAAGCAATTATTTAGGTTTTGAATCAATTTTAAAAAGTTTAAAAAGTATAAAAAAAAAAAAAAGTATTATTACTCAAATAGGTCAATTTTTTTTTTCTATACTTTCTTTTCCTTTTAGGTTTTTTATTGCATTTCATGAACCTTATAAATTTATTTTTGGAATACCCCTTATTGGTATCTATTCAGAAATAGCTTATGCTAGAGAATATTTACTACGAAGTAATCATGTAGTATTAAATACTTCAAATTTTTTTGCATATTGTTATATGCATAGTCTTTTAATAATATATAATCTTTTTATTGGATACTTTCTTGTAAATATTATATTATATTTAACACGTAAATATTTAATTGCTTTTGTCAGTTCAGTTTTAGATGAGGAATATGAACATCAATTAGTAGATGTTATTTCAACAGACGGTAATTCACATATTGGGGTGATTGAAAGGATGGGGCACCATTATTTTCATCCTATTAAATTGTGGGTCATTGAAACTTTTGATGTAGATCTTTTACTTCCATTCAAAATATATACTGATTTAGATATTACTTTTGGAGACTTTGTAGGTATACAAACTTATTTAAATAAACTTAGAGAAGTATTTCGAATTTTAAAATATTCTCAAATAATATATAAACCATGGGATCAATCTTTAATACAATATTATGGTACTAATTATGTTAGAACACATATAATGTTATCTGGAGTACCTGGTACTGGAAAAACTTATTTAGTTAAAGCACTAGGAGGTGAATTAGGATTACCTGTTATTGTTTATGATCCGTTTAATAAACCCGGAGGAAAATATTTAGGAAAAATTAATTATCTTTTTAGAAAAGCTAATGAAATAGCTCCTTGTATTGTTTTTATTGATGAAGTAGATACCATAGCTCCTAGACGCTTTGGAACAGATTTTTATTCTCGCGTGCAATCAAGATCACATAAGAGACGAATTACTAAAGAGCGTCTTCATTACGAAAAAAAAAGAATTCGAGGTATAGATGATTTAATTTTTTCCCAAGCTCAAAGAAGTAAAAATATCGTAGTAGATATTAAAAGAGAATTTTTTTTAAAAACACTAGATGAAGCTTTATATTTTAAATTGCGTACTGGGGTTTTCCAATTAAATTCTATGGTAACTAAACAGTATCCAGATTTTCAAAGTTATACTCCTTTTCAAGCTCTTCGTGTAGAAATAGAAGCAAGACTTTCAGCTTTATTTCAATTAAATCGATATAAACCAAGAGCTGATTTATATGCTTTATTAGTTGAAACAGATGGAATCTTTGAAAGAAAAATGAAAACAAAAGAAAATTATAAAGGTATTGCTGTTATAGCAGCAACTAATCGTATACAAGTACTTGATCCAGCATTATTACGTCCAGGTCGTTTTGGTACTAGAATAAATTTTAAAATACCTGATAAAGCTAGTCGAAAAATTTTATTTAATATTGGTAGTGCAGGTTATTATTTTCCAACGAATTTTGATTGGTCTTATTTTTTAGGAGTGACAAATGGTTGGACACAAGCTGAAATTATTGCTTTAATGAAAAGAAGTATTTATCTAGCTTTTTCAAAAGAAACCAAAATAATAGATCCGCAAGATGTAGAAAATACTTTAAATAGTATATTACGTATTTCTTTTGAAAATAAAGAACTTAATGCTGAAACTCCTGAATTTAAACATTTAAATATTAAAGAAGATAGACGACATATTTTTGGTGAAGCTTCACGTATTTTTTTTGGATTTTTATTTAAAACTTTACATGGTAGAGAACTTTTCTCACAATTTCCTAGAAGAGATTTATTAAGATTAGATCTTCAATATAAATTTTTATTTCATTTTATAAAGCGTAAATTTTTGACTAAACGAGAATTTGAACAATTACTATTATGTTTTTATTCATATGAAATAGGATGTGATTTTTATACTGATATGTATGATCATAACTCTAAATCTACAATTGAAGCTCCTGATATAATGGAATTTATTGCTCAATATACTCCCTCTTTATTTAAGTCTAGTGGATTTCTTTTTATGTTTATAATGGTTAAATTTTGGCATATATATACAGATTCATTACTTACTGCTGATTATAGAATTCGTTTTAAAGCAGAATTTGACTTTTATAAAAATATAAATTTTACTGCACAACGTGCTAAAAATAGATTAAATGCTTTTAAAGAATTAATTTTTGTTTTTCATAATTATTATACAAAATTATTTTTTTTTAATAAAAGTATTGAAGCTCAAACCAATCTAGTAGATGTTATAGAAAATCAAGAAACTGATATTATAATTAAAAATTATTTAAAAGGACTTAGATTTTTATACAATGAAAATTCTCGTCATTTAGATCAAGATTTATATGGATCTTATTTTCGAACATCTAATAAAGTATATAGAATGCGTCGTATTAAAGTTGAAACAAATTTTTTAGATCTTTTTGATTTTGATACTGAACAAGAAGATAAAAAAAATAATCCTTCTTCTAGTTTAATGGACGCAGAAAAAGTATTTGAAGACAATGTCTATTTACTTTTAACTCGAAAAATGTATTTTTATGGATTTAATTTATTATCAAAAAATCAACACATTATTGATTATATTGTAGAACAATTAAGAATGAAAAAATATTTAAGAATTCCAGATTTAATTACGCTACTAGAAAAAAAAAATTTCAAAATAAATAAATAATATATATTTTATTTTATGTCAACAACATCATCACTTTTTCTTTATAATCCAGGTTATAAATTATTATTAGACCGTTTTACACACTCATTTTTAAATGCTAGAAGAAAAAAATATCACAAATTTTTTTCAAAAGAGGGAATAGATGATATATTAGGATATCTTTTCGATGAAAAAAGAGTTACTTTATTCCTTTTCTCTCACTTAAGTTTTTTTTTGTTTCTTCCACTTTATGCTATTTTTTCTTATGTAGCAAAATCTCCGTGGGAGATAGTAATAGAAAAAGCTACTAATGATGTAGCTCTTGCAGCTATTTCATTGTCTTTTCGATTAGCTTTACTAGTAGCTATTATTAATACTAGTATAGGATATATAATAGTTTGGTGTTTAGTAAGATTTGATTTTCCATTTAAAAAAATATTAGATGCTGCAGTGGACTTTCCTTTTACTATGCCAACAGCAGTAGCTGGATTAACATTAACTATTTTATTTGGTCCAAAAGGAATTGGTCGCTTTTTAAGTAAAGAATCACAAATTATTTATACAGTAAGAGGTGTTTTTTTAGCAATGCTTTTTACTACTGCTCCTTTTGTAGCACGTTCAGTACAACCAATATTATTACGTGTAACTTTAGATTTAGAAACAGAAGAAAATGCATGGTGTTTAGGAACTGATGAACAAGAAACATTTAAGAAAATATTGTTTCCTATAACATTTCCCGCTTTATTAAACGGGTTTACATTGACTTTTTCTAGAGCTTTAGGTGAATACGGTTCTGTTGTTATGGTTTCTGGTAATTTTCCATTCGAAGATTTAGTTTCTTCTGTTTATGTTTCACAAACTTTAGAACAATATGATTATATAGGTGCTTGTACTATAAGTTCTATGGTTATTTTAGGTGCTTGTATATTTTTATTTATCATGTATACATTACGTTATTATTACCATGTTCGAAAAATAAAAAAACATTAGTAATTATTTATTTTTTTTATGTTCCCAATAGTTATAATAAAAGATTTTATTCAATTTTTAAATGAGAGATTAAACACTCGTTTCTATTCAAAAAGTAAAAAAGTTTATATTGGCAATACTTTATATAAAAAATATGAAATTGAAACCCATTGGTTTCTGGATATTATTAAAAAAGTAATTAATTTAATAAAATCATTAATTTTTTATTTTATTGGATTAAAAAGCCATATTTTTTTTACTTTTTTAAGTATAAATACAAATGCTATTAAAACTCAAAAAAATGTTTTAATAAAAAATCCTTTTTTTTATACTTATTATAAATTTTATTCATATAATCAAAAAATTTTTACTTTTTTTAAAAGAATAAATGCTTTCAAAAAATTGGAAATTTTATTTGTTCCACAAAGCTCATTATATACAACAAAGTACTTATTACTTTTAAAAAAATATACAAAGTATATATATGAAAAAGAAATTTCAGATTTAATTGAAAGTCATATATTTAAATTAAGTAAAGATAATCAAATATTCCAAAATCACTTAAAAAAACTCTTAACTGATTTAGGTATAAATCATCGAGCAGACCAAAAAGCATTTACATTTTTATTTTTAGAGAAAATTACACAAAAAATTATTAAAAAAGTATTGAGAGATTTAAAAAGTGTAAAAAATCCAAAAATTCTTAAAATGCTATTGGAAAATAAATCTATTATAAAAAGTTCCATTTCAGATGTCAGAAATATTATATGGATAAAACAGAATGCTTTTATCTTAAAGCAAAATATAATAGTTAATTTTATTATTTCTTTTTTTTATGGAATTGCAGGGTCTGTTTTTTTTTTATCAAATTTTATACCTCTTTCTCTTTATATATTACGAGATTTTTTTTTAGATGGATATAATAAAACTGCACCTGTTTTAATGGGATTTTATATAGGTTCATTTATTTACATAACTTCTTTTCATCTTATAATTATGTTTAAATCACCTTCTCTTTATATATTTTTAAATTGTTGGGATTTTTTAAACATGTGGTTTTTACCAATGTTTTATCTTTATTTAGGACTTAAAGTAAAAACAGATGAAGCTTTTTTTTGGGTACCTGAAAATAAGACTTTTACAGGAAAAGCTGTTAAAGGTGCATATGTAATGCATACATATGATGATAATTTTCTTGATGAAGTGTCAGAAAATTATTCTGAAAAGACAGCTATTTCTGAGATTTTATATCACTTAAAAAACAAAAAAACATATATTTCTCGTGAATTTATTATTGGAATTCTATTAGCTATATTTCAACAACCTTCTATTTTTCCTGTTCTTAGAAGTATTTCACCCGCTACTTCATTAGAATCTTATATAATAAATTCTTGTGGAACTTACTTTGGTTTAATTTTAACATTTTCATTAACATATGCCGCTTTTTTCTATTATATATATTATATAAGACGATCTTTCTTAATGTATATTCAACGTTTATTAAACGGTCGTATGGTTATGGGACATCTTACTACAGTATTAAAAAATGAATTAGAAAATAAATATAGAATTTTAGAAAAAGAACCAGAAAAAAATAAAGAAATTATAGAGGAGATGACTAATAGTTTTTTCATAAAAATGAAAAAATTAAGTAAAAAATACGAAGGTAAAACTATTTTTGGCGTACCTAAATATTATATTCATCGTCAATATAGTCCAATACTTCGTAATATAGCAACTATCAGTTTATTTACATACAGTTTCTTTTTTTTATTATCTTCGCCTATCGAACATTTTATTTTTCATCCTTTAGGTTTAGTTCCACGAGATAATGCCTTATATAGTACTGCTTTTGATCCTTATATACCAAGTTTCGTTACTCCTATATATCATAATATTTATCAATTTTTAATTGAAGGATTAGGTCTTAAAACAAATTTTCCAGGACATGGTCGATATATACATGCACCGTCACTTACTCTTACCAATGCATATAATCAAGAAATGTTTGATTATAGACCTGGGGTTCTTATGAATGCTCAAGATTACCATTATACATTTGTTGAAATGATGCAAAATGTTCTTTTAGATGAAGAAGAAGAAGGTGCTTTATTTAAAAAGTTACGTTATTTTTCTTCTGATTTAGTACTTAATACATTAGCGGGTGATCTTGAAACTAAAATGTCCAATTATTTTTGGACTCTTTATAGAGAGACTCCAAAAATAACTAAAATAGCTACTTTATTACAAGATTCAGATTTTATTTTAAAAAAAATTGGACACCATATGAGTCAAATTAATCCTTTTAAAAGATTACGAATACAATTGATTCAATCATTATTTAGAAATATTGCTAAAACAGAAAACAAACCATTATGGGGACTTCCTTTTAATAAAAAAATTGAGAATCTTCTTCTTAGTTTTGCAATAAAAAATGATAATTATAATGTTGGATTTTATCCTTTGGCTGCTGAAGAATTATTGTATAAAGGTACTTTAACAAAATGGGTTAATTGGGAATTGATACCTTTTTATAATGTAAGTAAAAATCCTTTTGACGTATTACGATATACTACACTTTCTTTATCCACTTTGTATGATATAACAGACTCTTTTGAAGATGTAGAAATTCGTACCTTTGGTATGGAAGAAGATGATTATCCTTATATTTCTGACGAATTAAAAGCTATAAGAGATGAACAACAAACTAACTATTTTAAAAGTGTAGGATTTTATTTTCTTAGTAAAATATTAACAATAAATGATTTAAAATATTTTTATAACAATTGTATAAATCCAAAAATAAAAAGAAAATTTATTGAATTTAAACTTATAAAAAATGCAAGAATAGGTCGAAATTTTTATAGATCTAGACTTTCAGAATTAAGTCAAGAATACGGAAAAAAAATGGTAACTGAAAAAGTAAATTATCGAATTGACACAACAGAACTCTTTGACGAATATGGAAAAGAGATAAAAAAAAAACCTTCGGTTGCAATAGCTACGGAAAAATTTGATGCTAATATAAAAGAATTTAAAAAAGAAGATAATACACAAGCTCTTCGTGCTTTTAAACCTTCTCTTGGGCGAAAACCGCTTGTATCTTTAAAAACTAAAAAATTGAATACATCTAAAAAAGAATTTACAAACACAATTAATCAAGAAAAACTAGAAAGCGATTTTATTTTAAAAACGGACCGTGAAATAGCAGAGTTAGAAGAAAGAATAAAAAATAAGCATGTAGATCCTAATCGTGCATTAATGCAATCTTTAAATGCAGCTTTAAAAGAAGGTATACGAGAAGAAGATGAAGTAGAAGCAGATCGTCGTTTAAATTTTAAAAAGAGAGGTTTTGAATTTATTGGAGCAAATTATAGAGAACGCTTTTTACATAAATTAAGAAGTATTTTTATGTTTATAGATCCCGTTTATTTTGATAAATTAAGTAGTCAGCGAGAAAATACAGTCACTAAGCTTAAAGAACTAACAAAAACTAACTATTATCCATATAGAAAATCAAGTACATATAGTAGACGCAGACTTGAAGATTATTGTAAACCTAATCCTCTAAAAAAACTATTACTTCAAGAACGAGGATATTCTCCAATTGTAGTTACATTATCATTTAAATTACGTGATCTTTTTCAAAGTTTACCAGCTCCTCGTCTATTCTCCCCTTTAAATGGTATAATTATGATTGATAATAAACACTTTAGAGAGCGTAAAAGATTAAAAATTTTTACTAAGATTAGAGGAGGCCGCATGCGTCACGAACCTATTGATAAGCAAGGAAACCCGTATAAACATTTTAATTTTTTAAAAAGATTAGAATCAGATTATCTTCGTGATGAAATCTTTGAACCCATTTTAACTAATTGGAAATTTAAAATTCCTGGTATTTTAGGTTATTACTTTATTAAACAACCAATCATTAAATTATATGATTTTTGGACAGATATTCGTGAAGCTTTACTTATAAGAAAAATGACATATTTAATGCAATGGGTTCAAAAAGATCCTTTTGTAGAAGAACTTCAAAAACGAAAAGGTTCTTTTTTTGCAAAAAATCCAATATTATTTAATGATTCCATTTATTATGATTCAGCTCAAGAAAGACGTGCAATATATGCTGATATAACTCAACGTAAGTTATTAGCTTTTGAAGTTTTAGATCCTGAAGTTATTAGAGAATATAAAGATTTTATGTTAGCTTTTTTTGTAGATTATTTTAGTCTTTATCGAAGATTTTTATTTGAACTAGAATATACTTTTTTTAGTGCAAAACAAACTAAAGTAAGTCCTAATCAAAATTTAGATCTTCACTATAAAAAATTATATTATTTAGAACATATAAATAATTTAAGAGATTATAATTATAACTATTTAAATGAGCGAGAATCTGATTTTATTTTGAAAATTAATCTTTTTAAAGGAGTAACAAAAAGTTTTATTAATAGATTTTATAATCATCAATTTAAAGGAACTTTAGCACGTATTCATAATTATCATCCAGTGACTCAAGATATTTATTATAGATCAAATCTATTTTTCAAGAAAATAAAAGGGTTATTTGTCTATACTTTAAAATACGATGACATTTTATATTATGATAATAAACGAATTAATTATCATAAAGAATTAGATCATTTTGCATTAGAAGAAGATAATATTCTTTCTAATGAATATAAAATTTTTTCTATTGAAAACCACTATGATTTATTTCATTCTTGTGAAGCAAATTTAAATAAAGTAGATCCTGTAACAAAAAATTTAGATTTTATTCAAAAATCGTTAAAAAATTCTTCAGTACAGCAACACCAAATGTTATCTATAATGTCTCCTTTTTTCGAAAAAATAGTTTCACACCCTTTTGCATTATTTTATCATAATCAATTAAAATCTTCTTATTTATCACAAGAAGACTTAGTTGATTCTAATATAATTCGCCATTTGATTAATATTGATTATCAAGAAGCTTGTGAAAATTTATATGACGATATTATTTATTATATAGGAGAATTTTTAGAAAAATGTTTCCTAATTGAACAAAAAAATAAAAAAAATGAAGATAAATATATTCAAAAACAAAATAAATTAAAAGAAAGAAAACAAAAAAAAGAAAGAAAACGTTTAATTGCTATTGAAAAACGAAAAAATAAAAAAGAAAATTTTATATGGTCTGCTATAAAGACAGGAATTTATGTTCTTTTACGTGATAATTATTTAACTTATATACATCCATTTAGACGCTTATCTAATTTTATTATGCAAAAAATATCTTACAAAATGAGTCAATATACTGAACATAAAAAACAAGTAAAAAACCAGTACTTTATGGATAATTATGTTAATATTCAATTAGAAAAGAAACAAAAATTACAAAAACTTTTAACTAAAGATGTAAAAACTTTAACTAATATATTTGATAATAATAAAAATTCATTAATAACTGAAAATAATCTTTATAAATATGTAATAAATGACAAAAATATTTTTTCTCAAATATGGGAAAAAAATTATATGAATTTTGATGGTATTATAAATCATCATATTTTCCAAGTTTATAGTAAAATGTTTAAAATTAATAGATTTCTAAAATTATATGATTATTGGCCTTTCACTTTAGATAAATTATTTAATTATTATCAATGTTTTCGAAATGATAATTATATGCCTAAATATCAATATAGTAATCTTTTAGATATGCGTAGAAAATTATTTATATGGGAACCATCTACATTACATTTAAATGCACATGTGTTTCCTACGGAATTATTTTATTTTGAAACTTTTGCTTATAATAAAGAACTTTCAGGTCCTTTAGATTTAATTCAAGATTATGTTAATCGTTATTTTACTGTTTTTTCAGATTTAGGAAATTTAGGTTATAGTGAACATGTTAGTTCACCAATAGAAGAAGAATCTTTTATTCGTTATGAAACTATGTTAGCTCAGTTACAAATATCCGTTCCCACTTATATGCGCCACTTGCATTCAACTCGTGGAAAGGAAATCTTTACAAATCTTAAAGGAGGTTATATTTCTCCGTCATTTCTTATTTATTTCTTAAATAAACCTAACTTAGGAGGTATCTTTTGGTTAGGAACTGATTTAAAATATGGATTCAATCCATTACTTCGTAATTTATTATTAAAAATAATAAATAAAATAAAAGAAATTAATTTTACATTTGGGGATTATAAACGTATTAATCTTAAAAAAGCAAGTCATGAATACATGCGAGTATTATCATCTATTGTACCGCCATTCCCTTATTATTTAAAAATTTCTGCTGCGCTTCAAGAGAAAAGTAATTTAAAATCTTCTCTACGTTCGTTAAAACATAAAACTCGTAAGATAAGACGAGCAGCTAATGACTTTTTATATTCAATGAGAATATTATTTATATCACCCGATATACCAGTACATAGTCATATACGAACATTTCATACTTTTGATTGGTCTCTTGATTTTTATGATTTAATTGCATTTATATGTAAAAATGATTATAAAATAACACCTTTCTTATTTATAGAAAATAAACCTAAATATAAATTATCTAAAAAAAAACAAAAATTAGATAAAACAAAACTTAAGAAAAAAGAATTACTGTTAATTAAAAGAAAAACAGATAATTCTAAATCAAATAAACTTAAAAAACGTTATAAACTGGGATTTATATATTATGCACCAAAACCAAAGCGCAGACAACATAAACGCATATAAAATTATTAATTCAATTTATAACGTTTTTTATTATTATATTTTTATAAAAGGCAATTATTATTTTACATTATGACACTTATACAATGGTTATTTGAAACTTTTAATATGGATTTATCTTCAAATGTGGTAAATAAACACATTACTCAACGAGGACATATGTCTTACATTACTAGCAAACCTGGAGAAAGATTTGCTTTATGGAAACTTTGTGAAAGATGTACAGATATGTCACCTAAAAAAGTAGTTAAAGCTAATTTAGGAGTATGTCCTAAATGTCAATTGCATGTTCAATTAACTAGTGATGAACGTATAGAATTCTTTATGGATCCAGGAACATGGCATCCTTTAAATGAATTAATCACACCGCAAAATCCTTTAGATTTTTTTGATTCCATTCCGTTTGAAGCTCGTATAGAAGATCATCAGTTTTTATCAGGTTTAGACGATGCGGTTCAAACAGGAATTGGTTTCATTAATGGAATGCCCGTAGCATTAGGAATTATGGATTTTAACTTTTTAGGAGGTAGTATGGGAAGTGTAGTAGGTGAAAAAATTACACGACTAATTGAACATGCTACTCGTGAAGGGTTATGCTTAGTTATTTTTTGTGCTTCAGGTGGAGCTAGAATGCAAGAAGGTTCACTAAGTTTAATGCAAATGGCAAAAATTTCTGGAGCTCTTTACGTTTTTCAAAATGTAGCAAAATTATTATATATTGCTATTTGTACATCTCCAACAACAGGAGGAGTGACAGCTAGTTTTGCTATGTTAGGAGATGTTATTTTCGCAGAACCAGAAGCTACTATTGCTTTTGCTGGTAGAAGAGTCGTTTCTGAAACATTAAACGAAGAATTTCCTGCAAATTTTCAAACAAGTGAGTATTCTTTTGAATATGGACAATTAGATGCAGTAGTTTCTAGATTAGACTTAAAAGAAGCTATTTGTGATATGATATATTTTTTCAATCAAACAATTTATAAAACACCATATATTTCAGATTTATTAGATGATTTAATATATCCTTATCAAAGTTTTGATCCATTTTCACCTGAAGCTGACTTATATGGGGTAGAAAATTTTCCTTTTATAATATCAGCAACAGATCATAAAGGTAATTGTATTTTTGATGAAGATATGTATGATTTAGATTTAAATGAACCTGTTTATTCTAACAATAAAAAACTTCAATAATTAGAAAGTTTCTTACATAGAATAATAATTTATTTATGTCAAAAAAATCTCAAATGAATCGTACATTAATTCGAAGTACTTTATCTGGAAAAAAATTAACAAAACGTATTTTAATAAAAAAAATTATGAAATTTTTTGCTCTTAATACACGTTTGTATCCATTATTACAAAATTATATTCATTATTATTATTATAATAATATAATAGATAAAACTACTTCTTATCGAATTAAATTAATTAAAAAACAATTACAACAAAATCTTCGAAAGGAATTAATTCTAAATCAAAGAAAATATTTATATATGAGTAGAAAATTGCAAAAAATGCCCAGAAATAGCATGTTTATAAGAAACTCAAATAGATGTCGAATAACTGGGCGTTCTAAAGGATTTTATAGAAAATGGGGACTTTCTCGTTTTCTTTTTAGAGATTATGCAAATAGAGGACTTTTACCCGGAGTTATCAAATATTCATGGTAATTTCGGGTGATATGGTCTAATGGTATGGCAAGGGACTGCAAATCCTTTGATTTCAGTTCGAATCTGAATATCACCTTTCTTTGTATGAAAGAAATAGTAT